AGGCTGAGTAGCAGGAGCAACTTTTAATTTGTTATGAGCCCAAACGATAGATTCAATGAGTTCTTGCCAATAACCACGGCCACTAAATAAAAACATTAAACTAAAAGCCCAGACAAAATGAGCGCCTAAGAAAAAAAGACCATATGCAGATAATGAAGAACCATAAGACTGAATTACTTGGGATGCCTGTGCCCACAAGAAATCTCGGAGCCAACCATTAATCGTAATGGAACTCTGTGCAAAGTTTCCCCCTGTGATATGAGTTACTATCCCTTGATCACTTACAGTACCCCAAACATCCGACTGCATTTTCCAACTGAAATGGAAAATGACTACCGAAATTGCATTGTACATCCAGAATAGACCTAAGAAAACATGATCCCAGGCGGAGACTTGACATGTTCCCCCTCGTCCAGGCCCGTCGCAAGGGAATCGAAAACCAAGATTTGCTTTATCAGGTATCAAACGGGAACTACGAGCAAATAAAACACCTTTCAAAAGTATTAATACAGTCACATGGATGGTAAATGCGTGAATGTGATGGACTAAAAAATCTGCGGTTCCTAATGGAATAGGTAACAAAGCGACTTTGCCGCCTACAGCTACTAACTCGCCACCTCCCCACGTTAAGCTGGTACTTGTTGTTGCACCAGGAGCTGTTACGCCAGGCGCGTCAGCATGGATATTTTGTACCCATTGAGCAAAGATGGGTTGTAATTGTATGGCGGTATCCGAAAACATATCTTGGGGACGGCCTAAAGCACTCATGGTATCATTATGAATGTACAAGCCAAAACTGTGAAAACCTAGAAATATACATACCCAGTTAAGGTGGGATATGATTGCATCGCGGTGTCTAAGGACGCGATCTAATAGATCGTTGTATCGAGTAGTTGGATCATAGTCTCTTACCATAAAAATGGCTGCATGTGCAGCAGCACCAACTATTAGAAATCCGCCAATCCACATGTGGTGTGTGAACAAGGAAAGTTGTGTACCATAGTCAGTAGCTAGGTATGGGTAGGGGGGCATAGCGTACATATGATGAGCTACAACAATAGTTGTAGAGCCTAGCATAGCTAGGTTAAGAGATAATTGAGCATGCCATGACGTTGTTAGGATTTCATAGAGACCCTTATGGCCTTGTCCTGTAAATGGGCCTTTATGAGCCTCCAAAATATCTTTAAGCCCATGACCAATACCCCAGTTGGTCCTATACATATGACCAGCGATCAGGAAAAGAATAGCAATAGCTAAATGATGGTGCGCAATATCGCTCAACCATAGGCCACCGGTTATTGGATCTAGTCCTCCGCGAAAAGTAAGAAATTCTGCGTATTTGGACCAATTCAAGGTGAAAAAGGGGGTTGCTCCTTCGGCAAAACTAGGATAAAGTTGAGCCAAAAGGTCACGATTCAAGATAAATTCATGAGGAAGTGGTATCTCTTTAGGATCAACCCCAGCGTCAAGAAATTGGTTAATCGGTAAAGATACATGGATTTGGTGTCCCGCCCAAGAAAGAGACCCAAGTCCTAATAACCCCGCTAAGTGGTGATTCAACATGGATTCTACATCTTGGAACCAGGCCAATTTGGGAGCGGCTTTGTGATAATGGAACCAACCAGCAAAAAGCATTAACGATGCAAAAATCAATGCACCGATTGCGGTACAATAGAGTTGTAACTCACTAGTTATTCCAGATGCTCGCCAAATCTGAAAAAAACCGGAGGTTATTTGGATTCCTCGGAAACCCCCGCCTACATCACCATTCAAAATTTCTTGCCCTACTATTGGCCAAACTACCTGAGCACTGGGTCCAATGTGAGTAGGATCGCTTAGCCATGCTTCATAATTGGAAAAACGGGCACCGTGGAAGTACATGCCACTCAACCAAAGAAAGATAATGGAGAGTTGACCGAAATGAGCACTAAAGATTTTTCGAGAGATCTCCTCCAAATCACCGGTATGACTATCGAAATCGTGAGCATCAGCATGTAGGTTCCAGATCCAAGTAGTAGTATCGGGGCCCTTAGCTATTGTTCTTGAGAAATGCCCGGGTCTGGCCCATTCCTCAAAAGATGTTTTTACAGGATCCCTATCCACAACAATTTTAACTTCTGGTTCCGGCGAACGAATAATCATTAAGTCCTCCTCTTTCCGGACAAGACATACAAAGAGACCCGCCAACTGTCTTTTTAGTGAATCTTTGAAGGATAGATATTATGATTAGTCCTTTTCTTTACTATCTACCGCCCTTCTATTTTTTTTAGTTATTCACTGGAGCAATTATATATTGAAGTCAATCCGAGGCAAGTGTTCGGATCTATTATGACATAAGGATTAGGTGCCTAACGGACATTGGTTATCCTGGAAAATTATTTCCCGACGTAACAAAAAAAGATTCTTTTTTACGTTTTAATTTAAGAAGCTAGTGTATTTTTTTTTAGGGTATAAGCCCTACATCTACTTTCCTTGAGTGAGCATAATATAAATCGATTCCAAATTCCAAGAAACTCATTAGAATTATTCAAAAAATCGTCCTTTAGGTAGGAATATTTAGATTGTCCCCTTTTATTTACTTTATTACCTCTGTTCTAGAGCATATCCCTATTGTTTATCCTTATGAAATAGGATATAAAATCGAAATGATATAAAATCGAAGGTAGAAGAAAGGGATATAATGAAATTCTTGATTCGATCTTCCTACCAAAATTATTTGATTAATGGATCAACAACCAAACCGCCCATTTTATGAAAATGAAGAGTGGTCTTATTCAAATTCAAAGCGCTTCGTAATCTTCAACCAGTTCTGTGCTTCAATATAATTTCCCGGAGTAAGCGCTATAGCTTGTTTCCAATACTCAGCAGCTTGATCAAACCAAGCTTCCGCAATTTCTGAATCGCCCTGTAAAATGGCCTGTTCTCCTCGGTCGGAATAGGCAGTTCCTTCCCCTAGAACCGTACTTGAGAGTTTCCTACCTCATACGGCTCAGAAATTGCTATCTTAATTTCCCCTATCTTAACTGAATTCGATTTCTCAAAAATCGATCCAATTTCTTCTTGGGTTAAGCAGAAGAAGTTAATTACCTAAGTTTCAAACCCTAATTTTGATCAATAATCAGTCTGATCTTTTCTCCCACCTTCAGAAGAATGAAGCATAGATAGACCCATATCCTTCGTTCGAATTTTCTGAAAGGTAACTATCTCGGTTTCGTGTCTTTCATATATGAAATTTCTATAGAATCCTTGAAAAAGACTTTTTCCCATAAGAAAGAAAAAAGAACTTACTATCTTTGGGATCTGATACTACACCGCTGCTTAATCCTTTAGTGGATCGGCTCTATTACATAAGCAGATTCCTAAATTATGCCCCATATCATGGTATAATTAAGCAGTTTTTTTTAGTTGTATCGACCCAGTCGCTCACTAATTGATCTTTACGGTGCTTTCTCTATCAATTTGAGACTTTATCCATAGAGTAGTAGTATAGGCTCGACTTTCTTCTTATTTTGATTCTCGTGAAGTGTTCTTCCTTCCTACAGCTGATAGGGGAAAATCATTGTTTTGACGATCCCTATGTAGAAAGCCCTTTTTCTAGTATTTACTAGAAAATTGCATCTTTTTTTCTTCTTTCTTTCTATAGTGGAGATAGTCGCACGTAATGACAGATCACGGCCATATTATTAAAAGCTTGCGGTAAGAAGGGGTTTCGTTCTAGCGCCCGGAAATAATATTCCAAAGCCTTTGTATGCTCTCCATTGCTTGTGTGTATAAGGCCGATGTTATATAGTATATAACTTCGATCATAGGGATCAATTTCTAGTCGCGTAGCTTCATAATAATTCTGCAAAGCTTCCGCATAATTTCCTTCGGATTGAGCCAACATCCGTTACGGTCGTTCATTCTATTCAAATTCAAAAAATCTCCGTTCCAAAACCGTACATGAGGTTTTCATCTCATACGGCTCCTCCCTTCTTTCTGTACATAGTACTAAGCAAAAAATCTATAGAATAAAAATAGAATTAGTTCCATCTCATTATGGACCGAAAGGGGCTGGTATTTTTCCAAGAAATCTCTAGCCAACCTTCCCCCAAGAGGTTTTTCTTAACACCAATGAATTCTATTAATGCTAGAGGAAAACGATAGCTCCAGGAATTTCTTTGTTCTCAACGCCTCCTATTTAGAGGAATTAGCCACTTCAACGACCTTTGATGGTTATAAGGGTATCCAACGTACAAACCCGATGGTTGTTTGCTATCCCAACCATTCTTCCCAACCCTGATACCGATCAGGAAAGGGTTAATTTCTAACAAAGTTTTTCTCTTGTTGATTCCTATTTCGAGGTGTAGTGCTTTTCTCCCCTATGCTGCCTATTGGTCCTAGTAGAGTAGGATTAGCCTGTAATACAGAACCTATCCTGTAGGTGTAACCTTTCGCTCAATACTCAAATCTACAATTGAAGCATCTAAGGCCGCATCAATCGAGGATACACGACAGAAGGAATTGTTAGTTCACCTCACCTCCCCCAAGCGTGGGTTTCCTTTACTAATTTTGTTCTCTCTATGCGAACCCCCTCTCTTTCTCGTAAGACTGAGATGTAGGTAGGCCTAAAAAAAAAAAAGAGTCAAATCGCACCATCTCTATAATAAGTAAATGCCCTTTTTTCCCCTGAGGTTGTCGGAATTATTTGCAATAAAATATTGGCTACAATCGAGGAGGTCTTATCAATGAAATTTCCATTTATACGGGATCTAGGCATAATTCCCAATCCATTCTATATAGAATTCTTTTCATTCTATCACAAAATAACATAAAAACTTATAAATCGCTCCATATGCTCTAAATGGATAAGAAAGGTATGGATTTTCCACTCAGCTCAAATTGTCTCCTTTTCCTTCTGTTTGGACAAGAAGAGATATGAAATATTTGACTAAGATTTGATTTCATTCCACTTTCCTATTTCTCAACAACAACTTCTGTCATCAGCTATTTCGCGTTTTCAAAGTCATTAATTATCCCATACCCTTTTTATTTAGATTGTATGGCGTAACATACCTTATGCAAATAGAATTCTAGGGTTCCTTGGTTCCTTTATTTTCTTATGGAATAATAAGGATTCTTCTATTCTCTTTTTATTTGGGTTTTCTCCAAAGAAAAACTTTTGAGGGAGCGGAATTCCTAGTAAAAAAAAAAAATAAAGGATCCTTACACTTAGATAAAAAAAAGAATTTTTCCAATAGAGCCATGGAATCCCCGAACGGTTGTGGCTGTACCTGTACTGCAGGAATACGAAAACTCGCTATTCACTCAGTTTATTTTCCATAATAAGATTATGTAGGAGAGATGGCCGAGCGGTTCAAGGCGTAGCATTGGAACTGCTATGTAGACTTTTGTTTACCGAGGGTTCGAATCCCTCTCTTTCCGTTTCTCTTAATTCATCAACGTTACCGATCACAATGTATCAAATCAAATAACAATTTATTTGAGCAATAATACCTTTATTTAATAGAATTCTCTTAAGCAAATTACTTTGGTATGTAAAATATAACAAAAAAGAAAAAAGATCTAAGGTTAATCTATTTCTGCTAGGTGAATGGGAAAATACGAATTAAGAGCCTTAGGTCGATTTAGTTCAGGGAAAGGGGAAGGGGATAAAAAATTCTATGAACCTTTCCTTTTGCGTTAAGCTCAAGTCTGACGAGAGTAATATTCTACAACTAACAACTCATTTATTTTCAGACCGACCCACTTTCTATCTAGGATTTTTTGTACTAGTCCTTTATATTGCAATGTATCAACCGTCAAATGCTTTGGCAATTTGCCAGGATCGGATGAAGCAATAGAATTTTGAACCAGACGTTTTGATCTTTGGTTATCCTTCGTAGTAATAATATCTCGGGGTTTGCAACGAAAACTTGGTATATCAACTATACGACCATTAACTAAAATATGTCTATGATTAACTAATTGCCGGGCCTCAGGAATGGTTGAAGCCATACCCAATCGAAAAACAATATTATCCAAACGCATTTCAAGTAATTGTAGTAAAACTTGACCTGTTGACTTTTTTGCTTTTCCAGCGATATGTACATATCTAAGTAATTGTCGTTCTGTCAGACCATAATGAAAACGCAATTTCTGTTTTTCTTGAAGACGGATACGATATTGCTCTTTTTTCCCAGAATGGAATTTCTTTTTCAGATTACTTCCGGATTTAGGCGTTTTTCTAGTGAGTCCTGGTAAAGCTCCCAGACGGCGTATTTTTTTTAAACGAGGTCCTCGATAACGGGACATGAAGACTCCTTTTTTTATTGAAATTCCATTTTACACAATAAATTTCATTGTATTTACATTACAGAATACATCGAAATTAAAACTGAATTAAACTAAAGGATAAACAGAGTAAAATCTACTAAAGTACCACAAAAAATGGAATTTCATCAACATCTGAATTTTTTGTATATATATTATTTATTTTACTGTTTTGTATCTAGCAAAATTGTAAGGTAGAAACGACATAATGGACTCTGGATTCTCCATTTAATTCGGAGAAAAAAAAAGGGATTCTTTTTCATGGAACATCAATAGAGAAAAAAGCCGACTATCGGATTTGAACCGATGACCCTCGCATTACAAATGCGATGCTCTAACCTCTGAGCTAAGTGGGCTTATATAACAGAAATAGTGTAACAAATAGAAATATATATAGGAAATCTGTAAAATGGCAAATCTTAATTATTAATCTTAGTTATTAACTAGTTCGAAATTGGAAATTCTACTTAGAAAAAAAAAAGAATGAATATCAAGCGTTATAGTATGATTTTGAATATTCTAAAAAAGGAAAGAAGGGGGTGGGGGAGAGAAAAACTTTTGGATATATTGATTCCGATTGAATTGCAAATATATCAACGGTAGAATCAATTCAATTCTGAATTGCAATAAGCGGGGTCTCTTGAATAGAGACGAGCTGCTAGACTAGGTCGAATAATGAATTCAATGATTCAAAAAAAACTAAGAGATGTAGGAAATTACACAAGGAATCCTGGTTTCAAAGAAAAAAAGGACAATGGGGATATGGCGAAATCGGTAGACGCTACGGACTTGATTGTATTGAGCCTTGGTATGGAAACCTGCTAAGTGGTAACTTCCAAATTCAGAGAAACCCTGGAATGAAAAATGGGCAATCCTGAGCCAAATCCCTTTTTTGAAAAAACAAGTGGTTCTCAAACTAGAACCCAAAGGAAAAGGATAGGTGCAGAGACTCAATGGAAGCTGTTCTAACGAATCGAGGTGTAATTACGTTGTGTTAGTAGTGAAACTCCCTCTAAATTACTAAATTAGAGAAAGAAAGGCTTTATACATCTAATACACACGTATAGATACTGACATAGCAAACGATTAATCACAGAACCCATACCATAATATAGGTTCTTTATTTATTTTTTAGAATGAAATTAGGAATGATTATGAAATAGAAAATTCTGAATTTTTTTAGAATTA